AATAAGGCTTGCTATTATTAGAAATGTCCAAAAAATATCATATTCGTGAAGCAGGAACATAAATGTACTCCCATTAATGTGGAATAAGCAGAACTGAAATTAGTCAATTCAGTTGGTATTGTCAATTTATCCAGAACTTTTCTCTTTTCCTCGGTAAAAGAGGAATCTCTTTTGTTCAAACCAAAGAGCGCTTACTTTAGCTTTTGTTTCTTTTGTGCCATGTCTTTCTTAAGGATTCATCCAATGGAATCCCCACTATCTTTCTTTTGGATTTCCATTCTATTTATATATGGTATAGTATAGACCAAATTTTTATAGAAAGAAAACTCTTTTGCTTCACTTTGTCTCGTTTTCTTTAGAATCTCTAGAAAAAAGAATTGCTCTATCCTTTATTTAAGGATAGTGAGAGAGTATTAAATAAAAAAGAAAATACTTACTATTAATTCGATTAGAACCTAATTAAAATAGGATTACTAATGTATGCAACCTAATGAGGAATAATACTAAAAAAACTCTATTGCAGAATTATGAAACAGAATATCCTGTTTTATTATTTACTCTTTCTTTTTATTTTCTTTCGATTTTTTCTTTTTCTATTTAAAGTGGATCTGTTTAGATAATGTCCTTTTTTACATAATGTACATTATAGTAATATACTTCAAACAAAATAGGAATTCGCAAAATGGAGCAACTCGTTCCAGTCATTATAGGAAAGTCTAGCGACTTAGGGCATATCCTGCTATTGATTTGATCGAAATTCTTTTTTCTTTTCCTGTCTGTCTCTATGATTTTCGAGAAATCAGTCTATGGTAATGCTTTTCTCTCCATTCTAGGACGCAAGCGACCGTCGAGTCTATAAACAAAACAAGTTCTAATTCTAATAAGGAAAAGAAAACTATACTAAAGGAAACATAGGATATCCATCCTAAAATAAAAAAAAAAGAAGTTAGTAGGGCTATACGGATTCGAACCGTAGACCTTCTCGGTAAAACAGATCAAACGGATTATTATCGAAATGATTCGAACTGTTTCAAAGACCCAACATGCATTTTTCTGCATTGGGCTCTTTCATTAACTGATGTAAAGATCAGTTAATCCGCCATAGTTTTTCTTTACGGAAAGATAATAAGATGGCTCCCTGCGCTCTGATTGATTTATTTGTATCATGATCTATCTAGGAGCAATACCAAAGTGTTTCAAAAGAGGATTACCTTGACTTAGGTCTGCCTCCGGCCTAAATTAAATCAACCTAAGTGAAATGGAGTCTCTATCGTTCTGCTGCAAGAGTTGACTATGAGACTTCATACACCTTAAAATTCATAGAACGAAAAGAAGTTTTTTGGAGGCCCTTATCCTCATTATGCCTAGCATTGAGTGGACTGGATATTTACCTTATCAACTAGCAAATCAATAGGGGTTCTATTTGATTAGGCACCAGAATTGGCACCCGAATCGGACTGAACCGACTGTTTGTCAGGCTACTGTTCTCCTATTCTCTCGAATCCATGAAGTAAGACATTGATTTTGCAATAAGCTCAATTATGTTCATTGCATAATAAATTCCCTTGAAAAGCATTGGCGCACGTGTAAGCGAGTTGCTCTACCGAACTGAGCTATAGCCCTTGTCAGAGATATCTTAACATATAGATAATTTCTTGTCAAGATGAATATTCTGTAATGCCATACTGTAATCCCATAGGATATCCCTTTAATCTATTTACTACATACCATACCAATAATGGGGGGGTATTGCTTATAAAAAGGATTCGATCTATAATCGATCGAAGTAATGCGGCTTCTTTTGTGATGATAAATTGCCTACTTAACTCAGTGGTTAGAGTACTGCTTTCATACGGCGGGAGTCATTGGTTCAAATCCAATAGTAGGTAGGTAGGTAGAAAAATTACTAGATAGCATTGGATTTACTTCGCTTCGCTATCTAATAACTTTTTCTACCCTTCTTTCCTTTTTCTTTGTATCAACGAAACCTTTGGATTATCTTCAATTGGATGGGGGAATCCAATTGATAGCCTCTACTCGTATCCTAGCTCGTTTGAGAGCTAGCTTTGCTTCAACCAATTCTTTCGTACCCTGAGCTCTACTCAAGTTAGCTTCGGCTATTTCAAGTGCCTGTTGAGCTTCTTCTGGATCAATGTCACTACCCAGTTCTGCATCATTTCCTAAAATGATGATCTCATTATTAACTATTCTCGCAAAACCACTCCACAAAACCGCCGTTAACCATTGGTCATTGAGGAGGCGTATTCTCAAAGGACCCATATCTACAGCTGTGTTAATGGGGGCGTGGTTTGGTAATACACCAATTTGGCCGCTATTAGTAGGTAAAATGATTTCTTTCACTTCACAATCCCAAATAATTCGTTTAGGAGTCAGTACATAAAGATTTAATTTCATTTCTTCAATTTGTTCTCCTCTTCTAAGTTTATAGCTTTCGTGCTAGCTTCATCGATGTTCCCCACCAAATAAAAAGCCTGTTCGGGTAGGCCATCTAATTCCCCGGAAAGGATTAGTTGAAACCCCCTAATTGTTTCTGCAAGACTAACATACTTTCCTGGAGAACCGGTAAAAACTTCTGCCACAAAGAACGGTTGTGATAAGAACCGCTCAATTTTTCGTGCTCTTGCTACAGTTAAACGATCCTCCTCCGATAATTCATCCAACCCAAGAATTGCAATAATGTCCTGAAGTTCCTTGTAACGTTGTAAAGTTTCTTTAACTCTTTGCGCAGTTTCATAATGATCCTTGCCAACGATCCGAGGCTGTAACATAGTTGAGGTTGAATCTAAAGGGTCTACTGCGGGATAAATACCCTTGGAAGCTAATCCTCTGGAAAGTACGGTAGTAGCGTCCAAATGTGCAAATGTTGTGGCAGGAGCAGGGTCAGTCAAATCGTCCGCAGGTACATAAACAGCTTGGATCGAAGTTATCGATCCCTTGTTGGTAGAAGTAATTCTTTCTTGTAAAGAACCCATTTCTGTACTAAGGGTAGGTTGATAACCCACTGCAGAGGGCATTCTCCCTAATAAGGCGGATACCTCCGATCCTGCTTGAACAAAACGAAAGATATTATCGATGAATAAAAGCACGTCTTGCTTATTAACATCTCGGAAATATTCTGCCATAGTTAGGGCAGTTAACCCAACTCTCATACGAGCTCCCGGCGGTTCATTCATTTGTCCATAGACTAGAGCGACCTTTGATTCCTCAATATTTTTTTCATTAATTACCCCAGATTCCTTCATTTCCATATAAAGATCATTTCCTTCCCGAGTCCGTTCCCCTACTCCGCCAAATACGGATACGCCTCCATGAGCTTTAGCAATGTTATTGATTAATTCCATGATGAGTACTGTTTTCCCTACTCCTGCCCCCCCAAATAGCCCGATTTTCCCTCCACGCCGATAAGGAGCTAAAAGATCGACCACCTTAATACCTGTTTCAAAGATAGATAATTTCGTATCTAACTCAATAAAGGCAGGCGCGGATCTATGAATAGGGAATGTTGCACTAGTATCTACAGGACCCAAATTGTCAATAGGCTCCCCAAGAACGTTAAAAATTCGTCCAAGAGTAGCTCCACCGACCGGAACACTAAGAGGAGCTCCCGTGTCAATAACTTCCATTCCTCTCATCAACCCGTCTGTAGCACTCATAGCTACAGCTCTAACTCGATTATTTCCTAATAATTGTTGTACCTCACAAGTCACATTAATTTGCTTATCGGCAGTGTCCCGACTCTTGACTATCAAAGCGTTATAAATATAAGGCAACTTGCCCGGGGGAAAAGTGATATCCAGCACGGGTCCAATAATTTGATCAATACGTCCTGCATTTTTTTCTTCAATTGTGGAAACCCCGGGACGCGAAGTTGTAGAATTGGTTCTCATAATTATCACATAATTATAAAAAAAAGGAATTTGTCGAAATTTTTCTTTTTTTTTTTTTCTTGTTGAATAATGCCAAATCAAATAAAAAAAATATCCAAAAATCAAAAAGTTAAAAGGAAATGAATTAGTTAATTCAATAAAAACGAAAAGGGGACTAGCACTTGATTTCGTTGCCTAAGCGAATCCTATTCACTCGTTTACTCATGGAATGAGTCCGGTGGAAAGTTCAATCAATCTTTTTTTTCATGGACATTTTTCCTTTTGTCAAGGATCCTTGCCTCTTCTACTTTCCTGTCTAGGACTTCGATATACAAAATATATACTACTGTGAAGCATAGATTGCTGTCAACAGAGAATTTTCTTAGTATTTAGGTATTTAGATTCAAAATAAGAAAGGGGCCTATTAAGATAAGAACTTATAAAATTGTAAAATAAGGATTAAGGGATTAGTTTGGGTTGCGCTATATCTATAAAAGAGTATACAATAATGATGGATTTGGTGAATCAAATCTATGGTTTAATACTGAACCATGTTAACTTACCTTAACAATAACTCAATTCCTATTGAATTCCTATAGTAGAATTCCTATAGGATAGAACGTACACAGGGTGTACGCATTATAATTATATATGAATGAAACATATTCATTAACGCAAGCATACTCCCTTTTATATTTAATGAATTGATATTAATTGAATATCTTTTTTTTAAGATTTTTGCAAAGGTTTCATTTACGCTTAGTCCATATCGAGTAGACCCTGTCGTTGTGAGAATTCTTAATTCATGAGTTGTAGGGAGGGACTTATGTCACCACAAACAGAAACTAAAGCAGGTGTTGGATTTCAAGCTGGTGTTAAAGATTATAAATTGACTTACTACACCCCGGAATACGAAACCAAGGATACTGATATCTTGGCAGCATTCCGAGTAACTCCTCAGCCGGGGGTTCCGCCTGAAGAAGCAGGGGCTGCAGTAGCTGCGGAATCTTCTACTGGTACATGGACAACTGTTTGGACTGATGGACTTACCAGTCTTGATCGTTACAAAGGACGATGCTATCATATCGAACCCGTTCCTGGGGAAGACAGTCAATATATCTGTTATGTAGCTTATCCATTAGATCTATTTGAAGAGGGTTCTGTTACTAACATGTTTACTTCCATTGTGGGTAACGTATTTGGTTTCAAAGCCCTACGTGCTCTACGTTTGGAGGATCTACGAATTCCTGCTGCTTACGCAAAAACTTTCCAAGGTCCGCCTCATGGTATCCAAGTTGAAAGGGATAAGTTGAACAAGTATGGTCGTCCTTTATTGGGATGTACTATTAAACCAAAATTGGGATTATCCGCAAAAAATTACGGTAGAGCATGTTATGAGTGTCTACGCGGTGGACTTGATTTTACCAAAGATGATGAAAACGTAAACTCACAACCATTTATGCGCTGGAGAGACCGTTTTGTCTTTTGTGCCGAAGCAATTTATAAAGCACAAGCCGAAACCGGCGAAATCAAGGGGCATTACTTGAATGCGACTGCAGGTACATGCGAAGAAATGATTAAGAGAGCTGTATTTGCAAGGGAATTAGGGGTTCCTATTATAATGCATGACTACATAACTGGAGGATTCACCGCAAATACTAGTTTGGCTCATTATTGCCGCGACAACGGCCTACTTCTTCACATTCACAGAGCAATGCATGCAGTTATTGATAGACAAAAAAATCATGGTATGCATTTCCGTGTATTAGCTAAAGCATTGCGTATGTCTGGGGGAGATCATATACACTCCGGTACAGTAGTAGGTAAGTTAGAAGGAGAACGCGAAATGACTTTAGGTTTTGTTGATTTATTGCGCGATGATTATATTGAAAAAGATCGTTCTCGCGGTATCTTTTTCACGCAGGACTGGGTATCCATGCCAGGTGTTATACCGGTGGCTTCAGGGGGTATTCATGTTTGGCATATGCCAGCTCTGACCGAAATCTTTGGAGATGATTCCGTATTACAATTTGGTGGAGGAACTTTAGGACATCCTTGGGGGAATGCACCAGGTGCAGCAGCTAATCGGGTGGCTTTAGAAGCCTGTGTACAAGCTCGTAACGAAGGGCGCGATCTTGCTCGTGAAGGTAATGAAATTATCCGAGCAGCTTGCAAATGGAGTCCTGAACTAGCCGCAGCTTGTGAAGTATGGAAAGCGATCACATTCGACTTCAAGCCGGTAGATACCATCGATGAAGAAGCGAAAGAAGAAGCGAAATAGGTAGAGAAAAAATGAGTTACGAAATGCATTAATTCTTCTTTATTCTTCTAATTGATTGCAATTAAATTTGGCTCGATCTTTTAAAAGATCGAGCCAAATTTAAATATATATTGATACGATCATGAGACTTACCAAATCGAGATTCTTCTATTCTATATATCTAGAATATAGAAAGGTATAATACAATAAAAAAATACAAATCAAAAGAGAGTATTATCATACGATAATGGAATCAAATACGCAGTATTTACAGAAAAAAGTCTTCGTTTATTGGGAAAGAATCAATATACTTTTAATGTCGAATCGGGATTCACTAAGACAGAAATAAAGCATTGGGTCGAGCTCTTCTTTGGTGTTAAGGTAGTAGCTGTGAATAGCCATCGACTACCCGGAAAGGGTAGAAGAATGGGATCTATTCTGGGACATACAATGCATTACAGACGTATGATCATTACCCTTCAACCGGATATTATATTCTATTCCACTTCTACTTTATAATTCTACTTTTAAAATTTAAATTAAAGGGTATTCTGAAAGAGGTATTTCTTTCATTTTCACAATTGCTTTCTTTTGAATCGAATTTGAAATTCGATTAGAAAGATAGAAAGGCCATGAGAATGGAAAAATATAAATCAAATTATCCATTCCATTCTTTTTTTAGAGATATAGAATACTTTTATAGAATACTTTAGTTAGTATTATTTATCTAAAAAAAATCTTTATTTTGCAAACTCAAAAATACAATAGTCAATATTCCTTATAATAGATATAATTAATTATATCATAAGAATCTTAAGATATATTTTGAATAGATAGAAATAGTAAATTGGAATTGAGACACCTATTGTATGACAGATTTAAACTTACCCGCTATTTTCGTGCCTTTAGTAGGCTTAGTATTTCCGGCAATTGCAATGTCTTCTTTATTTCTTTATGTGCAGAAAAAAAAGATTGTCTAGAACCGACGGTGCCAAATTTGCTCAATGTATTTCCAGGATTATAATACAAATATTTTGTAGTGTAAGTAATATATTAATATGATAGGGTATGTAGCTCTTTCTACACACAAATGAAAAACGTCTATGGATGCGAATATAGGCTAGGAGCATAAATGCATACATATGCGTAGCCGAGTATAGCGAGTTTTTTTAAGTGGATCCGGGAATTTTTTTGAATAGAAAGTCCATGTATCTAACCAATTATTTCAGAGGAGTACTAGCTGCTGAAGTCGATTTCAGAATCAAAAAAAGTAAAGTCAAAATCATTTAGCTTATTCTCTCAATTTCAATTAACCGCTGCTGGATTTAGTATATCTAATATGAATTGGCGATCAGAACACATATGGATAGAACTTCTAAAGGGTTCTCGAAAAAGAGGTAATTTTTTCTGGGCCTGTATTCTTTTTCTAGGTTCATTAGGATTCTTAGCGGTTGGGGCTTCCAGTTATCTTGGTAAGAATATGATATCCGTACTTCCATCTCAACAAATTCTTTTTTTTCCACAGGGGGTCGTGATGTCTTTCTACGGAATCGCGGGACTATTTATTAGCTCCTATTTGTGGTGCACTATTTTGTGGAATGTAGGCAGTGGTTATGACCGATTTGATAGAAAAGAGGGAATAGTGTGTATTTTTCGTTGGGGATTCCCTGGAATAAAACGTCGCATCTTCCTTCGATTCCTTGTGCGGGACATCCAATCAATTAGAATTCAGGTTAAAGAGGGTCTTTATCCTCGTCGTATCCTTTATATGGAAATACGTGGGCAGGGGGTCATTCCCTTGACTCGTACTGATGAGAAGTTTTTTACTCCACGAGAAATTGAACAAAAAGCTGCCGAATTGGCCTATTTCTTGCGCGTACCAATTGAAGTATTTTGAGTACCAATTGCAAAATTTTTTGAATTTTAATTGTAAGGGTATTTTGAGTATTTATCTAAAGGAAGGAACAACCGAGGATAAGAGAAAATTGCTTCTAATTTGTTTTGTCCAAGTTAGATATATGGCCTAATATTCTTCTCTTTTCATATGAAAGAAAGGGCTTTTTTTTTCTCTATTCCACTCCATTTCAATCTAAGAAAGAACCCAATACAATCAAATTCCACTAGTATACAAAAAGAGAAATAGATACAAACACAAGGTCTCAAACCTTGTTATAGAATTTTTGCTTCAAAAAAAAATCAATATCATATAGAGTCTGCGAATGAAGCGGATTCATTAACAACTCAATTTACAGATCAAAAATGAAAAAAAAGAAAGCATTGCCTTCTTTCCTATATCTTGTATTTATCGTACTTTTGCCCTGGGGAGTCTCTTTCTCTTTTAACAAATGTCTGGAACTTTGGATTAAGAATTGGTGGAATACCAGGCAACCTGAAACTCTCTTAACGGATATTCAAGAGAAAAAGATTCTAGAAGGATTCATAGAATTAGAAGAGCTTTTTCTCTTGGACGAAATGATAAAAGAGAAACCAAAGACACATGTACAAAAACCTCCTATAGGAATACACGATGAAATAATACAATTGGCCAAAATAGATAATGAGGACCATCTCCATATCATTTTGCATTTCTCAACAAATATAATCTGTTTGGCTATTCTAAGTGGTTCTTTTTTTCTGGGTAAAGAGGAACTTGTTATTTTGAATTCTTGGGTTCAGGAATTCTTCTATAACTTAAATGACTCAATAAAAGCTTTTTTTATTCTTTTAGTTACGGATTTTTTTGTTGGATTTCACTCCACCCGCGGTTGGGAACTACTAATTCGTTGGGTCTACAACGATCTTGGATGGGCTCCTAACGAGCTAATTTTCACTATTTTTGTTTGTAGTTTTCCTGTGATTCTAGACACGTGTTTGAAATTTTGGGTCTTTTTTTGTTTAAACCGTCTATCTCCTTCGCTTGTAGTCATTTATCATTCAATTAGTGAAGCATAATTGGCTTTCCTAATATTAATAAAATTAGCATTTTTCTTCCTTTAGAAAGAAAGCCTTTTTCTTTTTAGCAAAATTCTTTCTATTTCTACCTGCTTAAGGTATTCATCATTTCAGGACAACTATTGCAGTAGAATGACAACAGACTTGTGTATAGGGAACTAGATTAATTTAGCTACCTATCTAATTTATTGTAGAAATTCCGGGATCCGCGATTGGACATGGAAAATAGAAATAATTTTTCTTGGTTAAAGGAACAGATGATTCGATCGATTTCTGTATCGATCATGATATACGTAATAACTCGGACATCTATTTCAAATGCATATCCCATTTTTGCACAGCAGGGTTATGAAAACCCGCGGGAAGCAACTGGACGAATTGTATGTGCCAACTGCCATTTAGCTAATAAGCCCGTCGATATTGAAGTTCCCCAAGCTGTGCTTCCCGATACTGTATTTGAAGCAGTTCTTCGAATCCCTTATGATATGCAGCTGAAACAAGTTCTTGCTAATGGGAAAAAGGGAGGGTTAAATGTGGGTGCTGTTCTTATTTTGCCTGAGGGATTCGAATTAGCACCGCCCGACCGTATTTCTCCTGAGTTGAAAGAAAAGATAGGAAATCTCTCTTTTCAGAGTTATCGTCCCAATAAAAAAAATATTCTTGTGATAGGCCCTGTTCCCGGTAAGAAATATAGTGAAATTGTCTTTCCCATTCTTTCCCCCGATCCCGCTACAAAAAAAGACGTCCATTTCTTAAAATATCCCATATATGCAGGGGGAAACCGAGGAAGGGGACAGATCTATCCCGATGGTAGCAAGAGTAACAATACAGTTTATAATGCTACGTCAACAGGTATAGTAAAAAAAATACTACGTAAAGAAAAGGGGGGATATGAAATATC